TATTGTAGTGGCCCTTTGGTTGGGTATTGGAGCAACATTACCTATTGAGAAATCCTTAACTTTAGGTCTTTTTTAAAATGGATTTCATTGTGAAATGAAATAAAATATCACAATAGTAGTTTTAAAGTTAATTTTCCATTTCCATACAGAACATTCATTCAATTCTTTTTTTGCTTTTTTTATTCAAAATATCTGGAATGTGCTAACGATTTAAAATACCCATTCCATAGTATTTGTTTTGTTAAAATGAAACAAATACTATGGAATGGGTTTAAAGTTTATTCTTTGGTAAATCAGGTAAATCAATTGCGAATTTTTTTTCTAGAATGTTCAATATATGTTTCACGTCTTCAATGTGAAAATGTTCTATTTTCATAAGGTATTCGTGACTCTTATTTAAAAGGTCAAATATTGTATGTATATTAGACCTTTTGAGGAAATTATAGGTCCTAGGAGTCAATTCTAATTGATCAATAAAAATAGATTTCAATTCCATTTCTTTTTGATTTTTCTTTAGTTTAGTCAATCTATCATGAAAGGTAAAAAGGGGTAAAGTAACCTTGTACCAGTCGTTTTCTAAATGTAAGTTTTCTTCTTCCGCATGTAGAAAAGGAATGAATAAATCAATCAAATTCCGAGAGGCTTCACGAAGTGCTTCTTTAGGAGTTAAACTTCCATTTGTCCATATTTCGAGAAAAAGTATCTCTTCTTTTTCACTCCCATTTCTATAAGACTGAATACTATAATTTGTATTTCGAACAGGCATGAATACAGCATCGATAGGAAAACTTCCATCTTGAAAGTTATTGGGTGTTTTTATATGATATCCTCGATGTCTCTCGATTTGTAATTCAATAAAAAAATCAATTGGTTCTGTTAGTATAGCTATATGTTGTGTATTATCAACGATTTCGACAGAAGGGGGTAAGACGAGGTCTTGAGCAGTTACATATCTCGGACCCTTGATACAAATAGACCCGTTTTGAATTCCATACAAATTTCCTCTCAATACAATTTCTTTCAAATTCATTAAAAGTTCATGTACCGTTTCTTGAATACCCACTATGGTAGAATATTCGTGTGGTATTTTTTCAAATTTTGCACGTGTGATAGATGTTCCTTCTATTTCTCCAAGCAAAGCTCTTCGCATTGCAATCCCTATTGTGTCGGCTTGACCTTTCATAAGTGGAGACAGAATAAAGCGTCCATAAAAAAGACGCTTACTGTCTGTTCTTGATTCAACACACTTCCACTGTAGTGTTCGAGTAGATACTTTGACTTTCGCTCGAACCATAGTAATAGGACTTGATCAAATCATTGAATTATTTATTTCTCTTGAAATCTCTTCAATGTTTATGTTTATTTTTAGACGCGTCTTTTTTTAGGTGGCCTACAGCCATTATGGGGCATAGGAGTTACATCTCGTACAAAACTTAACAGTATACCACTTCTACGAATAGCTCTTAATGCTGCATCTCGTCCGAGGCCAGGACCCTTTATCATGACTTCTGCTCGTTGCATCCCTTGATCTACTACTGCACGAATAACGGTTCCTGCTGCGGTTTGGCCAGCAAACGGCGTCCCTCTTCTTGTACCCTTGAATCCACAAGTGCCGGCGGAGGACCAAGAAATAACCCGACCCCGTACATCCGTCACAGTCACAATGGTATTGTTGAAACTTGCTTGAACATGAATAACTCCTTTTGGTATTCTACGTGTATTCTTACGTGAGCCAATACGTCCATTCCTACGAGAACTGGTTTTTGTTATAGTTTTGGCCATTTTTTATTATCTCATTTTTTTATTATCTCATAAATATAAGTCAAAGATATATGGATATCTCCATTTCATGTCAAAAAAGATCCTTTTTTTATACATCGGGTCTTTAGAAAGTTCTTTTTTATTTACTTTCAATTTCATTTATTTCTATTTATTAACTTTATCCCTGTCTTTGCTTATGTCTAGGGTTGGAACAAATTACCATAATTCGTCCTCGTCTACGGATCAGTCGACATTTTTCACAAATTTTACGAACAGAGGCTCTTATTTTCATCGTTGTCATTCCTAAACTTAATTCCGAATATACTTATTGGAAGAAAATAAATTTCTTTAAATTTGAACCCTAGCGATCTCTATAAAAGGAATGTTGAAGTTGAAAAAACTACCTAATAATTCGAATCTTTGTTGCGGAGTCTATAAATTATACGTCCTCTAGTGGAATCATAACGACTTACTTCAATTTTGACTCTATCCCCCGGTAGTATACGTATAAAACTGCGCCGGATCCTTCCGGAAATATAACCTAGAATGAAATCTTCATTATCTAAACGAACCCGAAACATGCCATTTGGCAGTGATTCAGTAATTAAACCTTCATGAATCCATTTTTGTTCTTTCATTCCATGCAAAACCTCCTTAAATTAAAGTATCAACTAATTAATGTAGGAGGAGTGAGATTAAAAACCCGTCCTAAAAACCCGTCCTTTCTCTTTTTCTTTTTTTTTTCACAAAACAAAAAAGAAGTTTCGAAAAAAAATCGGATATCAGAAAAATTACCATATATAACACAAAATTTCTCCGCCGATTCCTTCTAGTCGAGCCTCTCGGTCTGTCATTATACCTCGAGAAGTAGAAAGTATTACAATCCCCATTCCGCCTAAAATTCTAGGAATTTGTTGATGGTTAGAATAGATTCGTAGACCCGGTCGACTTATTCGTTTTAAATTTAAATTAGTTCTATGGAGCCCTTTTCTATGTCGTAGGGTTAAAACCAAAAAATATTTGTCGCTTTCACGATGTTTCCTGACGTTTTCAATAAAACCTTCTCGTAAAAGTATTTTAATAATGTTTTTGGTGATATTAGTAAACGGTATTCGAATCATTCCTTTTCTATTCATAGCAGCATTTCGTAGAGAGTTTATTATGTCAGCCAGAGTGTCCCTACCCATGATAAACTAAAATTATTGTTGCCTCTCATTTTTTATATTAACATGCTCTTTGGTCTTTTTTTTAATATATGCGTCAGACACACAAAATTTACTAATAAATTTCATCTATTTCATAATCGGTTTCCTTCAAATTGTATACTATAACTATATCGCAATATCGCAGACTCTTCTTCTATCTTATAATACCTCGGGTGCTAGTGAAACTATTTTAGTGAAATTTAACTGTCTCAATTCCCGGGTGATCGCACCAAAAATTCGAGTTCCTTTCGGATTTCCTTCTTGATCAACGACAACTGCAGCATTGTCATCATATCGTATTATCATGCCATTGTCGCGTTTGAATTCTTTACAAGTACGCACAATTACAGCTCTGATCACTTCTGATTTTTCTAGGGCTGTATTTGGTAATGCTTCCTTGATCACAGCAACAATAACGTCACCAATTTCAGCATATCGTCGATTACTAGTCCCTATGATTCGAATACACATCAATTCTCGGGCTCCGCTGTTATCCGCCACATTCAAATGGGTCTGAGGTTGAATCATTTTTTTTTAATCTATTCTTGCAATACAGCCAAAAGGCGAAGTAAAAAAAAGAGATATTGTTTGTCCAAAAAAAAAAAGAAATTTGCAATTGTTTTTTTATCCCAAAAAGCCCTTTTCTTGGGTTTGGGTGGGTTCTACATTCTACATTTCTATGCCGAAATAATGAATTGAGTTCGTATAGGCATTTTTGAAGCCGCTATTGAAATAGCTTTTTGAGCTATATTTTCTCCTACTCCGTCCATTTCATAAAGTATTCTACCCGGTTTAACGACAGCTACCCAATATTCAGGAGATCCTTTCCCCGAACCCATACGTGTTTCTGTAGGTCTTACCGTAACCGGTTTGTCTGGAAATAAACGTACCCATATTTTCCCACCGCGGCGGACATTTCGTGTCATTGCCCGCCGACCTGCTTCTATTTGTCTAGAGGTAATCCACGCGGGTTCAAGTGCCTGAAGAGCATATCTACCGAAAGAAATATGATTACCTCGATAAGATATTCCTTTCATTCTTCCTCTATGTTGTTTACGGAATCTGGTTCTTTTGGGGTTATAGTTGATGATTCTTTCTCACTTTCACCTCTACTCCAGAACCGGACATGAGAGTTTCTTCTCATACGGCTCCTTGCGAATAAAAGAAAAGGATTAAAAAAAGATATATTGATGAATAATATACCGAATCATGGGATTCTTTGAGATTTCATTCATCTAATCTCTTAGAAATTGTTCTATCTTATTTTGTTTTGCTATATCACTAAACACGTCTCCTATATTATTTAGAAGCTAATTTTGATAGATATTTATATATAATATAGTTCTCTAATAGAGATAGGGACATTTTCTTATAATGAATCTTTATTTTATTTTGGCTTTTTCTATTTTTATTATGATATCAGATTTAGATCGATCAGAATTTGAAAAGTAAAGATACAATAAAACCTAAAAACTTTCGCAGGCGAATATTTACTCATTCTGTAGTTATTTTAGTTGTAGGACTAGTCATGAACTTTCCTTTCAGGATACACTGGATTGTTCTCGGGCTGGTTTGCTTCGCCATCCCACCCAATGAATTCTACGCCTTCACAGGTTTCGTCGTTCCCATCGCTTCTCAATTAATGGTTAGGTTTTAATTCTACAATGGAGTCTTTAATAAAATTTGTTCTTGAGTCAATTTTCTCAGTCTTTATTGGCTCGGGACTCTTGATTTTTTTGTTCTATGAATGGATTCGTTTAATTATGGATCAATCAGTATTTATGCTTTTTTACACTGCCTTTTTTTATTTTAGGATTTTAGTAGATGACGCATAGACCTTACATATTATATATTGGAATCATATATCATTTCATTGAGATTTTTTTTCTCTCTTTATCTCATCTTTCCATTTATCTAGATACTTTGTTTTTTGTTTTACAATTTATAATCAGTAATCAGATTTCTTTTTTTTTTTTAAAAAGAAATATTTCAGTTGCTCCAATGATATCACCAATATATTATATCTTGACTGGT